ACCAGAAGATGTTTATTGCATAAGTTTCCAATTCTAATTTGGATCAATTATTAGTTTTCTCTTTTATCCCACCTTCAGAAGAATGAAGCATAAATATCCCCCAATATCGTTAAAATTTTCTGAAAGGTAACTATCTCGGTTTCATGTTTCATATATGGTATATGAGATATATATATATAGAATCTTTGAAAAAGACTTTTCTCCGTTAAGAAAAAAGAACTTACTATCTTTGGAATTTGATGCTACACCGCTGCTCAATACTTTAGTAGATCAACTCTATTACATAAGTTGATTTCTCATTTCTTATCCCATATCATGACATAAGTAAGCAGTTCTGAACTGTATTTACCAAATAATAGCTTACTAATGGATCTTTACGGTGCTTTCTCTATCAATTTGACTTTTTATCCATATCCATAGAGTATAGTATATAGGCCATACCTATTTCTTCCGATTTTTTTGGTTCTCGCGAAGTCTTTTTCTTTGCTACAGCTGATAAAAATCGTTACTTTTGACGATTCCTATGTAGAAAGCCTATATTTTTTCTTTCTATAGTGAAGATAGTCGCACGTAATGACAGATCACGGCCATATTATTAAAAGCTTGTGGTAAAAATGGATTTCGTTCTAGTGCTCGGAAATAATATTCCAAAGCTTTTGTATGCTCTCCGTTGCTTGTGTGTATAAGACCTATGTTATAGAGTATATAACTTCGATCATAGGGATCGATTTCTGGTCGCGTAGCTTCATAATAATTCTGTAAAGCTTCTGCATAATTCCCTTCGGATTGAGCTGACATCCGTTACGGTCGTTCATTGAATCTCCGTTCCAGAACCGTACGTGAGATCTTCATCTCATACGGCTCCTCCCTTCTGTGCATAGTACTAAGAACTAAGAGGGATAATTCATGTAATCAAAATTTCACTAGTCTCATTATGAACTGACAGGAGCTGGTATTTTTACAAGAAATTGCTAGCCAGCCTTCCCACAAGAGGTTTCTTCTTAACACCAATCATATTAGTGCTAGATTGAAAAGTTAACTCCAAAGATTTCTTTGTACTCAACGCTTACGATTTCCAGGAATTAGTCACTTCAACGATCTTTGATGGTTATACGGGTACAAAAAGTACGAATGAGATGGATCTTTGTTTTCCTAACCATTCTTTTGAGTCCCGATACCGATAAGGAAAGGGTTTCTTTATAACAAAGTTTTTGTGTTGTTGATTCCTAGGTGTAGTGCTTTTTCCCCGATGCCACCTATTGGTACTAAATGAAGCAGTACTGACCTCCAATACAGAACCTATAAATGTAACCTTTCGCTCAATACTAAAATCAATAATTGAAGCATCTAAGGCTGCATCAATCGAGGATACACGACAGAAGGGATTGCTCTATCTCTAAACTTCACCTTCACCAAGCGTAGATTTCTTTCACTAATTTGTTTTTTTTCTATTCCTAACTACGTTATTTTTTTCGTAAAACTAAGAGGTAAAAAAACAAGAAAAAATCAAATCGCACCATCTCTGTAATAGGTAAATGCCTTTTTTTCTCCTGAAGTTGTCGGAATTATTCGTAATAAGATATTGGCTACAATTGAAGAGGTCTTATCAATAAAATTTCCATTTATTCGAGATCTAGGCATAATTAGCAATTCATTCTATAATTCTTCTCATCCCCCTTCGGGGAAAATGATCCCACAAAAAAAGGAATTGTACAGTACAAAATAACATAAAAACAGACTAATTGGAAAAAATGTGATGTCCCCCTTAAAGAATGGAATAATCATTCCATGATAAAATAAAATTCAAATAAAGTAACCATCTTTTTTTGTTTGCATAATGTTTATGTGCCACATTATACAATTGAAATATAAAGATTCATCGGACGATTCATGAATTCCATGGGTTAGCTGATGAAAGAAGTTGTTGTTGATAAATAGGAAATTGGAAAAGGAATTTCTTCTTATGGAACCATCGGGCGGTCATACATGTACTACAATTAAGATGAAGGACTCGCTATTCATTCGGGTTTTGGTCAAGAATAACATTCTGTAGGAGAGATGGCCGAGTGGTTCAAGGCGTAGCATTGGAACTGCTATATAGATTTTTGTTTACCGAGGGTTCGAATCCCTCTCTCTCCGTTTATTTTCATTCATAAACGTTACCGACTACAATATATTAAATAAAATAATAATTGATATCATTATTATAACGGTAAGACCCTTATTTAATAGAAATTCTCTATTCCTAATTCATCCCTGTGATAGGTCAAATACAAATAGAAATATCGTATTGATTGATATTGAAAAAAAAATTGAAAGAATCCTATTATCCTTTTTTGATACGTGAATGAGACAGGGCGCGAGGTACTCTATTGACTTCAGCGAAAGGGGTTAAAATTGGTATGAACCTTGCTTTTTTATTTTTGTTAGAATCAAGTCTGACGGGAATAATATTCTACGACCAACAACTCATTTATTTTCAGACCGATCCATTTACTATCTATTATTTGATTTACAAATCCTTTATATTGTAAGGAATCAATAGTCAAATGGTTTGGCAATTCCCCGTGGGGGGATGAAACAAGAGAATTTTGAATCAGAGCTTTCGATCTTTCTTTATCCTTCGCAGTAAGAATATCTCGGGGTTTGCAACGATAACTTGGTATATCCACTATACGACCATTAACTAAAATGTGTCTATGGTTAACTAATTGTCTGGCTCCGGGAATGGTCGAAGCCATACCTAATCGAAAAAGGATGTTATCCAAACGCATCTCGAGTAGTTGTAGTAAAACCCGGCCTGTTGACCCTTTGGCTTTTCCAGCAATATGCACATATTTAAGTAATTGTTGCTCTGTCAGACCATAATGAAAACGCAATTTCTGTTTCTCTTCTAAACGAATACGATATTGTGATCTTTTTCCAGAGCGCGATTGGGTTTGAAGATCACTTCTGGATCTGGGTCTTTTACTAGTTAGTCCCGGTAAAGCCCCCAGCCGGCGTATTTTTTTGAAACGAGGTCCTCGGTAACGAGACATATAAAGGCTCCTTTTTGATTCACTTTCATTTGACAAAAAAATATAAATTCAGACTGAACTAAAAGATTAGCAAAGTAAAACTCCATTTACTAAAGTCCTACAAAACAGAATCAAATAAATTTTTAAATTTTATCAATATTCGTATTTTTTGTATATATAGGAAATTCAAGCGAAGGTGACGTTTTCCAATTTCTTCTGTAGAGATCTAATTGTTCTAGTAAACTTTTTTCTTCATAGCTATAACTGCAAGTTACCATGACATAATAGATCGGTGACCCGACATTTAGAGAAAGCGAGGTTAGATATTTTCAATCATGGAAAGAAAGAGATTGATAAAGAAAAAGAGCCGGCTATCGGAATCGAACCGATGACCATCGCATTACAAATGCGATGCTCTAACCTCTGAGCTAAGCGGGCGGATATAAGAGCAATAGTGTATAGGAATATAGGAAACTATTGGATCTTAGCTATTACCTAGTGATTCTTCTTAGAAAATAGAAAAGAAAACTATTTAGATCTAGATAAATTTGATATCTAAATAGAAATAGAAATCCAATTCCATATTCATATATATATGAATATAAAAATAAGATATATAAAATATCAATGAAATTAGAATTTCAAATGAAAAAAATAATGAATATAGACCGTTCCACTATTACAAAAGGCAGTGTGAAAATGAAGGAGGAGAAAAGACATATATATATGTGGGATATATCTATCCATATTGAATTGCGGATACATCAATGATAGAATCATTATCATTTCGTATTGAAACAAATAGGAGAGATGAAATGATAGAATATAGAATAGAGTTTGGGTAAAAAAAGAAAATAAAAGATAGAAGCATACACTTTTTCAATATAGGAATCATTACCTAATTAATTCAATAGTGCCAAGATAAATGAAAGAGGTGGGTGGAATTACAACTGGATTCTTGTCTCATAAGGAAAGGGGGATATGGCGAAATTGGTAGACGCTACGGACTTGATTGGATTGAGCCTTGGTATGGAAACCTGCTAAGTGATAACTTCCAAATTCAGAGAAACCCTGGAACTAAAAATGGGCAATCCTGAGCCAAATCCTTGTTTTGAGAGAAAAACAATGGAAAATGAGAAGAAAAAGGGATAGGTGCAGAGACTCGATGGAAGCTGTTCTAACGAATGAAATTGAATATGTTACGTTAGTAGCTAAAATCCTTCTATCGAAATGACAGAAAGGATAACCTTATATATTTAATACGTACGTATACATACTGACATAGCAAACGATTAATCACAACCAAAATCTTATATTTTTTTCTATTAGATCTATTAGATATTAGTAATATCTTAGTATATTTCTATTTCTTTGATATTCTTATTATATTCATTCTATATTTTATTATTTTATTTATATTTTAATAGATTCTATTAAGAATTAGATTAAGAAAAGAATCTATATATTTATGAATTATATTATTCTAATTATTCTATAATTTCTAGAATAAAATAAATAAAGAATATAGAAACCCTATATTTCTATTCTCTATTAATTAGAATGATAGAGATCAAAAAGTATATGAAAAATTGAAGAGTTATTGTGAATCAATTCCTATTGAAGTTGACAAAAGGATTGAATTCAAATATTCAGTAATCAAATGATTCATTCCAGAGTTTGATAGATCTTTTGAAGATTAATTGGACGAGAATAAAGAGAGAGTCCTATTTTACATGTCAATACCGACAATAATGAAATTTATTGTAAGAGGAAAATCCGTCGAATTTTGAAATCATGAGGGTTCGAGTCCCTCTATCCCCAATAAAAAGCCCATTTTACTTCCTCGCTCTTTTTTTATCCTCATCCTCTTTCTCATTTCATTCACTCTGTTCTTTCACAAATGGATCCGAATAGAAATCCTCGTATCTTCTTCCAATCCAATCTCATTTGTTCTGTATAATACGCTATGAACATATATGCTCAAGGAATCTCCGTTATTGAATCATTCATAGTCCATATCTTTTTCCTTTCATTTACAAAGAAAGTCTTCTTTTTGAAGATCTAAAATATTCGGGGGCTAGGGCCGATTTGTTAATATTTTATTTTTGAGTTCTTTTCATTGACATAGATATAAGTACTCTGCTAGGATGATGCACAGGAAATGGTCGGGATAGCTCAGTTGGTAGAGCAGAGGACTGAAAATCCTCGTGTCACCAGTTCAAATCTGGTTCCTGACACGTGAATAATGTATCGGATAGATATTATTGACTTTCTTTTTCATTTGTATTTTTTTCCTCTCTGTTCATATTTTTTTATTCAAAAAGTATGTGAAATTTTCGTATATATCTCATAGCTAAAAAGAGCTAAAAAAAATTAGCTAAAAGGATTCAATAAAAGAGTGGAAGGATAGGAATATAAAGGATGTATTTCAGACACAGTACAAATAAACTCTGATTCTTCTCATTTTGTATTTATTCATTTCATTTCTTCTGTCTTTTCTTTCAAATTTACTATTTTTTTGTCACTGCAGAATTCTTTTGAGTCATCCTATTGTTTCTGCTCATACGAAATGTAGATTCTATGATATCTTCCCAATTGAGGAATAGCAAAGAGAGCCTCTTTTTCTTTTTTTAGTTTAAGTTTAGCCCCTCCACAATAAAAATGAAAGTACAGTTATTCTGTTTCATCTAGAAGGGGAATGCCAAGATGCTCATTGAATGATAAAAAACCCTTTTTTACTTATACGACACGACTCCGGATTTCATATAAATTGGGCGTAATATAGTCTTTACGTAAAGGCCAGCCTATCCAAATTTCAGGCATCAAGATACGTTTAAGGCGAGGATGATTCTCATAAGAAATTCCCAACATATCATAAGATTCCCGTTCCTGAAAATAAGCACTTCTCCAAATCCAGAAAACTGACGGGGTTTGAGGATTACTCCTGGGAGCAAATACTTTTATGCATACCTCTTCTGGTTTATCTATACCATAACGTATTTTCGTAAGGTGATACACACTAACTAAAAACCCGCCTGGTGCTACATCATAGGCACACTGGGAGCGTAAATAATTATAAATAATTATAACCATATACATATGAAATGACAGCAATGGAATCCCAATCCTCGGTTTTTATTTGTAAAGTCTCTATTCCTCGGCAATCAAAGCCTAAAGATCTATGAATTAGCTCATGCTTGACTAGCCAATCAGATAAATGAACCTGCATCTTCTTCATCTCTCCCACATTTTTATTTGTATGAATATTTCACATTGAAAATGAAATTTTTAATGATTTACCCACTGTTTCTTATTCTGCACAAAGAAACTCTGTCTGATTCACTAATTCGTAGGAAGATACTGACCTTTTGGATTTGAGATCTTTTTCAAATCCAAAAGGTATCTCTGAAGTAGATGGTTATTTATAGAGTAATCCTTGATCATAATTTCCAGTATGAGTACTGCGTTGAAAGTAAAACTTATGATTAGTAGTAAAACATTGATTCTCCTGTCGATACACAGTTCTATCTTCAAATATCTTTCGGGATATTTTCTTACGAAATTTCGTTATAGCATCTATAATTGCCTCTGGCTTAGGCGGACAGCCTGGCAAATAGGCATCCGCAGGAATTAGCTTATCTACTCCGCTAACAGTACTATAAGAATCAGTACTGAACATCCCTCCTGTAATAGTACAGGCTCCCCATAGCAATGACACATTTTGATTTAGGCATTTGCTCATAGAATCTTACTAAAGAGGGAGGAGCCATTTTCATTGTTACTGTTCCGGCTGTTAAAATGAGATCTGCTTGCCTTGGGCTCGATCTTGGCACCAACCCATAATGATCAAAGTTGAATTGCGACCCTATTAATGAAGCAAATTCAATGAAACAACAACTGGTACCATAGAGAAGCAGCCATAAACTGGAAAGTCTTGACCAATTCGAGAGATCATTCAATGTAGTTGAAATAATTGAATCGGGGGTTTTTTGGTTAAGTAATGGAAACTCAACAAAATTCATAACTGTTTCAATGTCATCCTTTCCTTCCCTTTTCTTTTGATTGTCTAAATATTTAGCTAAGACCATTCCAACGCTCCTTTTCGCCATGCATAAACTGAACCCACAATTGGGATAAGCACAAAAATGAAAGCTTCTATAAATACAGATACACACCCAATACATCAAAGCTCATTGCCTATGGATAAAGAAAGACCGTTTCAACATCAAAAACAACAAAAACTAGAGCTAACATGTAATAACGAATTCAAAATTGTACCCAAGCATCCCCCATGGGTTCTATACCTGATTCATAACTAGAAAGCTTTTCTGGACCTTCCCTAATCGGGGTTAAAATCCCAGAAATGACAAATACCAAGATAGGAATAACGCTTGATATTATTAGGAATGCCCAGAAAATATCATATTTGTGAAGCAGAAACATAAAAGTACTCCTATGAATTTTGAATAGGCTTAATTCTTCCATTCGAATTGGAATTCTCAAATCATCTAGAACTTCTTAGATAAAACAAGAAAATAATTTTGATCGGATAAAGCCGCATAGTTGGGAGTTTGTTTGCTGTAGGACATATCTTGTTTCAAGATTCATCTAATGTTATCCCACTTCTATTTCTCTTTTTTTCTCCTTTCGATTCTATTTCTATATATGATGTGTAGACATAGCATGCTCTTATACTTAGTTATTTCTCTTTTCTATTCCGCTTATTCTTATACTCAGTTTATACTGATTATCTTATGTATTATGTATATTTTTTCTATTTCATATTGATCCTATATATTATAAATAGAAAGTAAGAGTAAAGAATCCCTTATCTTATAGTAAATAAGATATTAAAGAAATTACAAATGAAATCTTCAATTAAGATTTAAAATTCAATAAAAAAAAAATAATAAAAAATATCATATGTAATTCATTCATGAAAGTGGATGAAGAGAGATGGATATTTGATCTAAGATTTGACAAATAACAATTTGTTCCGTTGGAATGAATGATTGTGTTTATTTTATTGTTCCTACTACCACTCAAATTCTACCACTCAAATTTATATACAAAACGAAAATGTCATGTATTAGGGCTATACGGACTCGAACCGTAGACCTTCTCGGTAAAACAGAGAGAACTTATTATTATCGAAATGATTCAAACTGTTTCAAAGACCCAACATGCATTTTGTTGCATTGGGCTTTTTCATCAACTGATGTAAAGATCAGTTAGTCCACCATATTTTGTCTTTAGAGGAAGATAAGAAGATAATGAGATGGTTCCATGTGCTCTGATTCATTATTTGTATCCTGATCTAGGAGCAATACCAAAGTGTTTCAAAGAAGGGTGACCTTTATTTAGGTCTGCCTTCGGCCTAGATTAACCTAAGTGAAATGCAGTCTCTATCGCTCCGCTGCAAGAGTCAAATATGAGACTTCATACACCTCAAAGCTCATAGGACGAAAAGAGGTTCTTTTGAGATCCTTATACTCATTATGCCTGGCATTGAATGGACTGGGCATTTACCTTACAATGGCAGGTTCTATTTGATTTGGCACCAAAATTCGCACCTGAACCGGATCAAAACAAATATGTCAGGCTATGTTTCTCTTGTTCTCTCGAATCTACGGAGTAAGACATCTACTTCTCAAATTCTCAAATTCTCAAAAAGATAAATTATGGTCATTACATAAAAGGCTCCCTTGAAAAACATTGGCGCACGTGTAAACGAGGTGCTCTACCTAACTGAGCTATAGCCCTTGTCATAACCATTTTAACATAGAGACAATTTCTTGTCAAGAAGTCAAGAAGGTTATCCCATAATCCCACATGATAACTCTCTGATCCATTTATATTTACTGATAAAATATTTATATTGCTTAGGAAAAATATTTTAACTATAATCCATCGAAGCGATGGAGACCCTTTTTGTGGTGATAAATGACCTACTTAACCCAGTGGTTAGAGTATTGCTTTCATACGGCGGGAGTCATTGGTTCAAATCCAATAGTAGGTAGAACTTATTAGATACCGGATTCCATGGTATCTAATAAGTTTTTCTACCCATCTTCTTTATATCATCAGATTAATCTCAAATTAGACTTCATTGTGTTCGATTTGTGGAATCAAGATATAGTGTGTAGTGTATAATAAAGAACTCTTTTGATTTTGATTGAATGTATTGACTACTAATAGGAAATCACTTTGACAACTTCTACTCGTGTCCTAGCTCGTCTGAGAGCTAGATTTGCCTCAATTGATTGTCTCTTACCCTCAGCTCTACTCAAGTTAGCCTCAGCTATTTCAAGAGTTTGTTGAGCTTCTTGTGGATCAATGTCAGTACTAATTTCCGCACCATTTCCTAAAATGGTGATCTCATTATTACTTATTCTAGCAAAACCGCCCATAAGAACCACCGTTAACCATCGGTCGTTTAGCCGTATTCTCAAAAGACCTATATCTACAGCCGTGGCAATGGGGGCATGATTTGGTAATACCCCAATCTGTCCACTATTAGTAGATAAAATAATCTCTTTCACTTCGGAATCCCAAATCATTCGATTAGGAGTCAGTACACAAAGATTTAAGGTCATTTCTTTAATTTGCTCTCCTCTTCTAAGTTCATAGCTTTCGCGATAGCTTCGTCGATGTTACCCACCAAATAAAAGGCCTGCTCGGGAAGACCGTCTAATTCTCCGGAAAGGATGAATTGAAACCCCCTAATTGTTTCTGCGAGACCAACATATTTCCCTGGAGAACCAGTAAAGACTTCTGCCACAAAGAAGGGTTGTGATAAGAAACGTTCAATCTTGCGTGCTCTTGCTACAGTTAAACGATCTTCTTCGGATAATTCGTCCAACCCAAGGATAGCTATAATGTCCTGAAGTTCTTTGTAACGTTGTGAAGTTTGTTTAACCCTTTGCGCAGTTTCATAATGTTCCTCGCCAACGATCCGAGGTTGTAACATAGTTGACGTCGAA